CATCATTTATTCAAGTTTGTGCTTTGAACAAACTTAAAAGCCGAAACGGGGAATTTGAAAGAAGAAAAATTTTTGTGACTCCGGCCGCGGGGTCTCACTATTAAGTATGAATCATAGTTCGAAGTTCGAATATTTCGTGATCTATTTCACGGATTCCGTGCTCCAGATACTAGAATGAATATCCGACGGGGCGAGGTAAAACCATCTCTATCAAGACGACAGACCCATTTTCTGTACTATCAATAGGATCAATTAGAACAAGTCGCACACTCATATTCCGGAAATACAGAAACAAAAAAATTTCGCGGTCGAACTACCAATCAACTAAAATAAAAATAAAAAGTCGAGATCTAAATACTTATTTAAAAGGCAGTATTTTGTAGTTCTTGGAAATTGAAATTTCATTCTAATTCATTGAAATTCCGTCCAGTAAAACGGACGAATTATAAATCTCCAAAATAATCGACAAGAATACCGCAAATAGAGCCATTGCGACACCCATCAAAGGAGTAGTTCCCCATCCCGGAGCTACTTTACCATATTCCGAATTTAAGGGTTTCAATAACCCTCCTGCAGAAGTGCTTTTTGGACGAGCTCTAGAACTACCCTCAACCGTTTTTGCAGCCATAAATCCTATTTTGTATTCATTGAGATCTGTTGACTTTGTATACCATTGCGTTGTAAATAAACGATCTTATCATGGATCCATCGTGGTCTTGAAATTCTATAATAATGGAAACAGCAACCCTAGTCGCCATCTCTATATCTGGGTTACTTGTAAGTTTTACTGGGTACGCCTTATATACTGCTTTTGGGCAACCCTCTCAACAACTAAGAGATCCATTCGAGGAACATGGAGACTAGCTGAAGTAGAAGTAACGGGCCTCCCAATATTGGGAGGCCCGTTACTTCTACTTCAATTGCGATACTAAAAAATCATTTCGTTTTTTTAGTTGGAACTTTAGGTGGTTCTCGAAAAAAGATAGCGAAAAAAATGATCCCTAGAGTCGAGACTAAGAGGAATGTATAAACCAATGCTTCCATAAATTCGATCGGGGTTTCCAATTATAGCTTCCATACCTGTTTATTTGGGATCATCGCCCAGATTAACGAAAAAAAAAAAAGAAAAGGGCGACGATTTAAATCCGGATTTCTCCAGTACCTTATACCTTATTTTAAAATCACAAATCGAAAATAGAAGTAGAAGCGAAAAACCCAAAACATCTGAGCAATGCCGCATCAGACTGCTTGTCTTCTTGTAGTTGGATCTCCAAGTTTTTGGAATACTCCAAATTCCACTTGAGTATCCAAATCCGGGTCAATACCAGCAAAAACATCTCTGAACAAAGTTCTAGCACCGTGCCAAATGTGACCGAAGAAGAAAAGCAGAGCAAATGAAGCGTGTCCAAAAGTAAACCAGCCCCTTGGACTGCTACGAAAAACACCATCAGATTTCAAAGTAGCACGATCTAATTCAAAAATTTCACCCAATTGAGCACGTCTAGCATATTTTTTCACAGTAGCAGGATCGCTATAACTCACGCCATTCAGTTCGCCACCATAGAACTCAACAGTTACACCTACCTGTTCCACGCTATACTTTGATTCTGCCCTTCGAAAAGGCACGTCAGCTCTAACAATTCCATCTCCGTCTACCAAAACAACTGGAAATGTTTCAAAAAAAGTAGGCATACGACGTACAAAAAGTTCACGTCCTTCTTTATCTCTAAAGATAGGGTGTCCTAACCACCCGACAGCGATTCCATCCCCATTATCCATTGAACCCGCACGGAATAATCCCCCTTTCGCAGGATTATTTCCGATGTAATCATAAAAAGCTAATTTTTCAGGAATTTTCGACCAAGCTTCTGCTAAACTTTGATTTTCGGCTAGTCCAGCACTGACTCTTCGATATATTTCTTGCTGAAAGTATCCCTGATCCCATTGATAACGGGTCGGACCAAATAATTCGATAGGGGTAGTTGCTGAACCATACCACATAGTTCCAGCAACAACAAACGCCGCAAAAAAGACAGCAGCGATGCTGCTGGAAAGAACGGTTTCAATATTGCCCATACGTAATCCTTTGTATAGACGTTGAGGTGGGCGGACACTAAGATGGAATAAGCCTGCTAATATGCCCAATGTCCCTGCGGCAATATGATGAGAGGCTATTCCTCCTGGAACAAAAGGATCAAAACCTTCCACACCCCACGCAGGATTTACAGATTGTACCTTTCCAGTTAGTCCATAGGGGTCAGACACCCAGATTCCAGGACCATACAATCCAGTTACATGAAATGTCCCAAAACCAAAGCAAGCCACTCCTGAGAGAAATAAATGAATTCCAAAGATTTTAGGCAAATCCAAAGAACGTTTTCCTGTACGGTCATCAACAAATATTGCTAGATCCCAATACACCCAATGCCAGATAGCTGCCAAGAAGCACAATCCGGAAAACACAATATGTGCTCCGGCTACACCTTCGTAACTCCAAATACCCGGATTCGCCACCGTTCCCCCTGTAATACTCCAACCGCCCCAAGAATCGGTTATTCCTAAACGAGTCATGAAGGGTATAACGAACATGCCTTGTCTCCACATTGGATCAAGAACCGGGTCGGAGGGATCAAAAACAGCTAATTCATATAGAGCCATTGAACCGGCCCAACCCGCAACCAGGGCGGTATGCATTATATGGACAGAAATCAAACGGCCGGGATCATTCAATACGACGGTATGAACACGATACCAAGGCAAACCCATGGGACTACCCCTTTATTAATAAAAAATAGACACTATGTAACTTTATTGCATTGCAAAAAACTATACTATGGACCCCCTTTTCCGGGGATTATCTCGAAAAAAAAAGGATTAATATTAATATTTGTTCTATTCTTTTAGTAATATTCTATTCTTTTAGTAATAATGGAAGAGTTCAGTTCGTAGGAAAAAAGCAAAGCAGATCTATTCTATACTCGATAAGTACCAATACGCAATGGGGGTTGATGTCAGTCCCTGCATCCATATTTTATCATCATTCAAAAGCCTTATTCGTAAGAATTTTCGTTGATTTTATGAACTTTCTGAACTTAGTCAATCTATGTATAAACTAAGATAAGGGCCACTATTATCTATTATTAAGACAAGAAGCCCATTATTACGCTTCCACATCAAAGTGAACTAGAGTACTTAATTCTTTTTTCTTTCAGTTTATGCCTATTGGTGTTCCAAAAGTACCTTATCGAAGTCCCGGGGACAAGCACCCATCTTGGGTTGACATATAGTGCGACTTGTCAGATCTATTGGGCCATATGGGATTTCCCCATTCTCTCCCCGATCGAGATATCCTCCGTTTCGCCCAAAAAAATTGATTGAATTATCAAAAATTTGTAGCGTGAAATGCAATGAAGTGTATTTTGATTTCTTTCGTAAGGAGGTAGCCAGATTAATATTAGCAATAAATCAATTTTATGGTCGTCTTGGCTGGACCACTAAAATGAGGTATCCAGGCTCCGTTTAGACAAACCCCATTGGGAATATATCGATAATAATTCCTTATACCATAAACGATTCCGTTTAGAACTTTATTCGAAAGAGGAGAGATCTCAAATTGTTAATCAGCGGAATAATAAATATGATGAATATGTCAAATATTTGGCAAAAGACATGAACAAAATGGATTAAAATAGAAAGGGGGGAGTCATAGCAAAAAAGAGACGCGGTATTGGGTTCATTTGTCCTATATGTGCAAATCAAAATCGGGCGGATCCTTACTCGGAGTAGAGCATAAACCTAAAAAATTTGAAGAAGCCCATTCAATTCAGGAACAAGAAAATAGCATCGGGATTTTTGGATTGGATCTCGATGAAAAAATACATCAATGAAACGATAGTTCCACAAGTCGATAAGTTTAGTGAATTGCTTTTTTCTATTAGAATATTATCGGTATCGAAAACCCGATTAAACTCATCATTCTTGAAAAACGGAAGAGAAGCCCCCTCGGCAAAAGGAGCCCGCAAGGAAACAAGAAAAGGAAGGGGCTAGAAGCGACACATTGATTTTTTTTCACAAGTTTTGTTGACCCGTATGCATCAAACGATGCCTGTACGGCTCCGAAGGGATACAAGGGTTATCCTAATCAATCGACTTTATCGAGAAAGATTGCTTTTTTTAGGTCAAATGGTTGAGAGTGATATTTCGAATCAACTTATTGGTATTATGGTCTATCTTAGTATAGAAAATGAGACCAAGGATTTGTATTTATTTATCAACTCTCCTGGCGGGTGGGTAATACCCGGGATAGCTATTTATGATACTATGCAATTTGTGCGACCGGATGTACAGACAATATGCATGGGATTGGCCGCTTCCATGGGGTCTTTTCTCTTGGCCGCAGGAGCAAGTACCAAACGTCTAGCATTCCCTCACGCTTGGCGCCAATGAGTTTTTTATTTGAGAGAAAAACAGAAGACTATGCCTTCGCCATATGAATTATTAATATTAAGTAATAATAGCATGGCACTTCGAATTCGATATGAAAATTATTAGTGTTTTTTTTTAATATTCCATTATGTATCGAAGCAGTAGTATGAGATAACGGAGGGATAGTTCGAGTTTATCTTCCCTATCGGAGGCCTATTGCAGCGTCACAAACTTTTTTCACGCCGGAAGGTTATTAACACTATTTATGGTATGAAAGAGTACGAAAAAAAAAAAGAAACTTTGGGATTGCTGAATCACAAACGAAATAAATATAGAAAGCAACGGAGCCATCATAGTATTTTTGAACTTCTAAAAAAAAAAGAAGGGTGGTAATTGGATCATTTAGCGAGCTGGGTCTAATAGAACCCCAAACTTTCTCCTTGTTTGATGAAAGTCAAAAGCAAATTCCATTGGCGAGCCGTATGCAATACAACAAAATGCCCGTACGGTTTTTTAATTCTCTGTTTTTCTTTATCTCTTACACTCGCCCAATCGTGCGAGATAGAGGAACTTTTAGAATATATCCTCTGATCAGGGTCATGATCCATCAACCTATTGGCGCTTTTTATGGAGCACAAACGGGAGAATTTATCCTGGATACGGAAGAACTACTGAGGCTGCGCGAAATCCTTACAATGGTTTATGTACAAAGGTCGGGCAAGCCCTTATGGGTTGTATCCGAAGACATGGAAAGAGATACTTTTATGTCAGCAACAGAAGCCCAAGCTCATGGAATTGTTGATCTTGTAGCGGTTGGATAAAACATAGTAGACACTTCGTAAGGGTTTAAGAGAATATTAAACAGAAGAAATTTATGATCATCCGGTTAGGATCGATCTAAACCAAGCCCATAATGGATAATTGAGCATGCCAACTATTAAACAACTTATTAGAAACCCAAGACAGCCAATCAAAAACGTTACAAAATCCCCCGCTCTGCGAGGATGCCCTCAGCGCCGAGGAACATGTACAAGGGTGTATGTGCGACTCGTTTCAATCATGGGCTGAGCCAAAACAAAAAAAAAACCAAACAATTTTTAAGTCTAAATGCTCAGTACCTGTGAATCAGATATAATGGAAGACGAAGAACTGCTCTAAAAAAAGATCGATCTATCATATCTTTCTATTGTGTATGAAATTTATGGTTTCCATTGGCGCAAATTCAACCGCCTCAATTTGCAATTTAAGGTGAGTAAAGAATTCCCCATTGGTAACAAATAATTAGCCATTAAGCGGGGAAATACTATAAAAAAGCAGAAAGAGAATCTTTCTACTCTTGCAAGAACGGACTAACAGGGTCAACTACCCCACCAATCTTCAGAATTAAATACCGTCACTGTATATGGGTCTATCTCGTTATGAAAGAAAAGACCTATGACTAGAAAATTCATGGGTAGAGCCGAAGAGTGGTAACTGTACAAGTTACCAATAGAATTGATTAATTGAAGGAGTGGCTCCGGTGTATAGAGATGGCCTCACTGTTTAAGAAGTAATCATAGAAACGGCGGAACCCACAATTTCCTTAGTTATTTACTACTTTATTTTTATTTTTTACTTTTGCCTCGAAAAAAAAAAGGTAAAAGCGTGGGCGGGAAGGTTAGAGTAGCAAAAGCCATTGGAATTTTTTATTTTATAAATTGGAAGAGTCCGTTTTGTTATTAATCGACTAGGAAAGAGGAAAAGAATAACTGAAAGAAAGGAAATCGATTAGTTATTCATGAAAGTTTCATTTATTCAATGACCAGAATTAGACGAGGAAATATAGCTCGAAGACGTAGAACAAAAATGCGTTTATTTGCATCAAGCTTTCGCGGGTCTCATTCCAGACTTAGTCGAACAATTACTCAACAGAAAATAAGAGCTTTAGTTTCGGCTCATCGCGATAGAGATAGGAAAAAAAGGGATTTTCGCCGTTTGTGGATCACTCGAATAAATGCAGTAATTCGCGGAAACGGGGTATCCTATATTTATAGTAGATTAATACACAATCTGTATAAGGCACAGTTGGTTCTTAATCGTAAGATACTTGCACAAATAGCTATATCAAATAGGAATTGTCTGTATATGATTTCCAATGAAATCATAAAATAAGGAAGTTGGAAGGAATCCAGTATCCAGTATTAAGTAGAATTTTTAAACGGAGTTCTCTGGAGAATGAACTCCCGGAAGGTAGAGTAGAAATAATATGCTAAAGTCGTCAAAATGGGGGAACACGCTCAATAAAAAAAGATTGATTTGATTCTCCTTCCCCAAGTCTTTTTTTTTCTTACGACACGACTGCTTGTCGTATTTTTTGAACAAAACATCTGTCTGTGTTTGAGTTCAGATTGGAATTTTGCGTTAATTCAAGAGTACGCCTATTTTTTTCTGGTTCGAAGACCTGGTGTTCGAGCGATCGACCCACTTCTTTCAAATTGTTTCTCATTATTAAGAAAAGGTAACAAAGATAAAATACGAGCTTGTTTTATAGCAATAGTAATTAATCGTTGTTCTTTTAAGGTCAATCTATTCACTCGTCTAGATAATATTTTTCCTTGTTCACTAAGAAATCGACTAATTAAAGTCATGTTTCTATAATCAATTCGATCCCCCGATTGGATCGGGGGCAAACGCCTACGAAAAGATCGCTTGGATTTAAGAAAGAGTCGCTTGGTTTTATCCATAATTTGGTTATTCCTTATCCCTAAAATCCCATTTCGACGAAATCCAAAAAGGGGTTATAGAATCCATTAGAGGAGTTGGTTTGGCTATATTTATTTGTTTCTATTTAAATATATGAAATATATTATTTTCATGCTCCCCGGCAGGGTGACGCACAAACACGCGGTTCAACTCTATCTATTTTTTTATCTCCGCATGAAGTGTATGTTTGTAACAATAGGGGCAGAATTTGCTCAATTCCAATCGACTAGGTGTATTGTGTCGATTCTTTTGAGTAATATATCTGGAAATACCCCTTGATTCCTTATTAACACCATTTCGAACACAACTAGTACATTCCAAAATAACCCTTACGCGGACATCTTTACCCTTGGCCATGAACCTCCTTGGGGTTTTTGATTCACCCAACTTTTCTATTTTCCGACCCGAAATGAATAAGAAGCAAGGGACAAAAAAAGAGAAGTTGCTACCCGCTCAAAATCAAATTATGAAATAGAAATTTTATTGCAATTAATAATTAATAATAGTAAATAAATCGGAAATAAGAAATAATAAGTAATACAAAAATTTCTAACTCTATTGCTAATTACAGTATGGTATTTCATTTAAGTATCTTGTAGTGTAGGATCCTCTTACCCTAGCCGCATTTCCGTGTTCTTTCCTCCTTTCTTCTATCTATCTAATTGTCAAATAAAAAAACTAAAAGTGGGGAAGGGGAAATTAGTCACAAAATTTTGGTTCTATTCTTCACCCCGTTCCAGTTCAATAACTAAAATGAAAAAAATGGAAATGTCAATGCGTCGGGGAATAAACGGTTGATTTCGATCAATAACCCTGCTAAAGCCCCGAACCATAGAGTACTTAGTACTGGTGCCACGGAAAGATATGTTTTTAGATCTCGCATTGAAAATCCTCCTTCTTTTTTTTTTGTATTTCCAAATTCCCTATTGGAATATATTATGGTAAGAAATGTATATGTAGTTAAGGGCCACTTGTAGTTGTGCGCGGAATCCCTAACTCAACTTGAAATGCGCAATGATTCGGTCGATAAGATTTTATTTTTTTTATGAAAATTAAAGCAGAAAACTGGATCACTTTACGCCTGAGAATTTCCACGAAAACAAATAATTTATTATTAAATATAAAACAAATAATTTATTATTAAATATAATAGTAGTATATCTTATATGCTATGAGACCAAAAACAAGAAAAGGCAAGATACACTTTTCATATCAATAAAGGGAATAAAAAAGGGTGTGGAAAACCAGACAGGGATTCTCTACAATGATACTGTAGACCAATTGAAAGGGATGTAGCGCAGCTTGGTAGCGCGTTTGTTTTGGGTACAAAATGTCACGGGTTCAAATCCTGTCATCCCTACCAATTACCGCTCCGAGCAGCAGTAACACGAGATCCTTTTTTTTTTTTTAGATCATTTCGTTTTGACATACATAATCTTTCATTTTATGATATATGGTTGTAGACCCATACAAGAATGGGTGGGGTAAAAAAACGAATCTCTATATTGTCAGTCCTTTACGTTGTGATAAGAAAGCGCTCTTAGTTCAGTTCGGTAGAACGTGGGTCTCCAAAACCCAATGTCGTAGGTTCAAATCCTACAGAGCGTGATTCCGCTCTTGGCGTCTTAGATCGAAAAGCACACACTGAACTCAAATAATGGACCAGCAATCCGAATTTTAATTTTACCCCCCACCTCCTCCTCTGATTCAATTAACGAAAGGAGGGGGGTCACTTAAAAAAGCTATGTTAATTAATCAAAGGTCCAACTGATCACCACGTCTGTACTGCAAATATGCGGTTACGAATAATCCAGCCAAAGTAATAGGAATTAGACCTAAGACAATTCCAAATAGAAAGACTTCAATCATTTGATTTTTTTTTTGAAAGGTTAAAAAGAGAGGTAATATCTATCCCTAAATATTAATCCGTCTTGCCCTTGCCTCGGAATCTCAATAACTAATAATTAGTAATTAACATCTTACGTCAAGGAACTAGACAATCTGTGGAATGCCCCATAAAAATTTCTTTTTATGAATTATTCATTCAATGAATTTCAAATAAGCCCTATCTTATTCAGACCAATAAATAAAGCCGAGGTTATAGTTAAAGCCGCTAGTAGAAAACCAAAATAACTAGTTAGAGTAGGCATGGCGGAGCTAAAAGAAATATGGTCTTTTTATACATATGTTTATAAAGCACTTCCCTAAGTTTTCGCTTTTGGACGATACAAGGATAAGGAAAAATACCCTACCAATTGAAAGAATACCTTCAATTGAAGGTTTTTGATTCTTTAAGTATTCTAGAAGATACGAACAAAAATGAGGGACAGGGATAGAAAACGAAACCCATTCGTCGTCTTTTACATCGACCCATCCCATGATTCCAAAGAAATCGGTTGGTTGAGCACCTCTTAAGTCAACTAATATTAAAATCAAATAAATAATACTCAAACCTGTGCCATGTAACTTCATTTAAAAAGGGAATTGATTCTATTTTGGATTTAGATTTTTTGAGCGATCTGATTGTGCGATACCCTTAAAGAAAGAAAGTAAAAAATCTAAATCCCATTTTGATTTCGGTTCAATTCGATTCTAAAAATAAAATTACGATTATCTTTTCTTTTCTAGATTTTCCAGTTTGTCTTTCCATATTCTATATAAAGGAGAAAGCCCGCGAGTTGTAGTTAGGGTTAGGATAAAAAAAAGAGGCGAATTACAACAAACAATTCTACATCTACGAAAGGGAGATTTCTAGATTTCATATCGAATTGAAATGGGGAAATAGAATAATCGTCAGCATAAATTATTAGAAAGAAATCCGTAGGATTCCCAT